TTATCATCAAACCATCGCCCATTAATACAACGCCAACATTATTTGATTCCAAATTCAAAGCAATACCTATGGTACCCTCTTCAAACTCTATTAATTCACCTGCCATTACTTCATCAAGACCATGAATGCGCACAATGCCGTCACCCACCTGAAGTACGGTACCGGTATTCACAATCTTGACTTCTCTATTATATTGTTCAATACGTTCGCGGATAATATTACTAATTTCGTCAGCTCGAAGGGTTGCCATTAGTATCTCTTTTTTATTTTTCGGAAGAAAAGGAAAAAATAATACCTAAACTCTAAACTAGAGTAAAAAGGCTAATCAGTTATTCCTTCCACGGACCCGAGGATACCAATGTTAGCACTGATGGTACGAAAATGGAATTCGCTATTCAAACAACTATTCAAAGTTCCTAGAGCTCTTTGTAAGGCTTGTTCAAAAACTTGTTGTTGGACCTCATTTATTGCTCTTTGTTGTTCAAAAAAAAGAGTTTCATTTTTAAAATTTTCTAATCGTTCCAAACTATCGCAAGTAGCATTAATCAAATTTACTTTTTCTCGTTCTATCTCAGAGTATCCATTGGTTCGATACTCATCTGCTTCCACTTTCACTTTCCGTAATTGAGCCCGTGCTCTTTCGAGCTGTTCCAAGGTCCCTCTGCGCAATTCTTCTGAATTTTGAATAGTACTCAAGATCCTCTGTTTTCGCTTATCTAATAAATCATTTAATGAAAGTAGATTATCTTTCCATTCATTTCACAACTAGAATATCTCTTCCCGAACCAAACATGAATCTTTCGATTCATTTGGCTCTCACGCTCAATTGTTTCTTTTCTTTGATGGGCATTCCCATACCTTTGAATGGAATGAGCCTATCCTCTCTTTTCTGTTCGTATTGAAAAAGATCAAAACTGATCTATCTTAGGAGGACTCTTCAGACCAGACAAAAAATTATAAATTGTCAGCAAAGTTGTTTCTTTATTTGTTCTTTCTTTACAACTTATTTTAAAAAATTCTATTTAGAAAGAAGAAAGAATAGAATTCTGAACTTCATTGCTTAATTCTCATTATTATTAGAATGAGATTTCCCTTTTTTATCCAAAAATTTCTCTTTTTTATACAATACATAGGTTGTCGATTCGGCAGTGGATAAAAAAAAAGGGGGGAGATACCCATCTTTCCAGTAAATGGTTCAAAAGAATTTTATCCATATGAGTGTTCTACATCGGATAAATTCCAAATTCTTTGTTTTTTTTTCTCATTTTGAAATCATTTTGGTACTAATGTAGTGGTAGAAAGAGTACCATGCTATGCTGTGCCTGGACTTCAAAAATTTGATCTTTAACCATGTAAAAGACCTCAATATTATTGGTTTATAGAGAATCAAAGTTCATTTACCAATTAGTCACGAAATGCTATGGTTCTTACATAGGATTTCTAAATGAAATCCAATTCGGAAGTAATTCGTTGAGATTGTGCACCCTTTTCCCTAGTTTCTGCTGTAAAAAAGAAGACATAAATCTAAAGAAAGTGCAGCCGGTGAAACCCAACCTATTCTTGAAATACACAACTCGCACACACTCCCTTTCCAAAAAAAATCAATACACTCAGCACTACGCTTAGATTTATTGGATTTGTTGCTAAAATATCGGTATTAAACTCGAAACTCCCAACGGATGGCCAGTGCCCCACGGAAACAAAAGAATCGGTTATATTTTTCATATGCTCCCCTCTTATAGATAGGACTAAGAAAGAACAGAGTTCTTTTTGTATCACTCCGACCGCCCCCCCTTTTTTTATTTTAGTTCTGAGGTCTCATGTCAATCGTTCAAAATCCCCTTTGTCGAATTCTACTTCGAAAGAACAAAGGGCAAATCCGAATCAAGAAAATAAGAAAAGGAATAGATGTCTTTTTTTTTTTACATTTTTCTTCTACGATATAATTCAATATTAAACAAAAGGATTTGCAAATAAGAGAGCTAATGCCACGACTAGTCCATAAATTGTTAAAGCTTCCATAAAAGCCAGACTAAGCAATAAAGTACCTCGTATTTTACCCTCTGCTTCTGGTTGTCTCGCAATACCTTCTACAGCTTGGCCCGCAGCAGTACCTTGACCAACTCCAGGTCCAATAGAAGCAAGCCCTACAGCCAATCCAGCAGCAATAACGGAAGCGGCAGAAATAAGTGGATTCATGGTAAGTTCCTCGCAAAAAAAAAGAAATGGTTAATAATACAACTACTTTGACTATTGACTTTTTAAATATACTGTTTTTCCTTTCCACCCACGATAGGGTTTTATTTAAATATATTTTAAGTCATTGCCCTTTCTTGTCTATTCTTTCATTCAATTCACAATCACAGATCAAATCAAAAAAGTACTTCTAGTGGAATCTATCTAAATGGAGTGGGCTAGAAAAAAAAATAGGGATAATTCCTATCTAACTAGTAAATAACATATATCCTTTTTCTTCCATAACGTAAATCACCTGCGATTTTTCTTCTATTTCATAGTATTCTGGAACCATATTCTACAATAGAATATATCTTGCTTCCTATATACATACATATATATGTAACTATTTGCATTTGATTCTTCAACCCCCCTTTTTTGAAAGTGAGTCAATGATGACCCTCCATGGATTCACCTATATAAGCCGCAGCCAAAGTTGCAAAAATCAGAGCTTGAATACCACTTGTAAATAATCCAAGAAGCATGACAGGTATAGGAACTACTGAAGGCACTAAAGAAACAAGAACAACAACTACTAATTCATCAGCCAATATATTACCGAAAAGTCGAAAACTCAGAGATAAAGGTTTTGTGAAATCTTCTAGAATATTAATTGGTAAAAGTATGGGAGTTGGTTGAATGTATTTTCCAAAATATCCCAATCCTTTTTTGCTAAGACCTGCATAGAAATATGCCACTGACGTGGGTAAAGCTAAAGCAACAGTAGTATTTATATCATTCGTGGGTGCAGCCAACTCTCCATGAGGTAACTTTAGGATTTTCCAAGGTAAAAGAGCACCTGACCAATTTGAAACAAAAATAAATAGGAACATCGTTCCAATAAATGGAACCCAAGGCCCATACTCCTCTCCAATCTGAGTTTTGCTCAAATCTCGAATAAATTCAAGAACATATTCGAAGAAATTCTGACCGTCGGTCGGAATGGTTTGTGGATTTCGAACAGCTATGATGACTGAACCTAATAAGATAGCAATTACAACCCAAGAAGTGATAAGTACTTGGGCATGAATTTGTAAACCTCCTATTTGCCAATAGAAATGTTGACCTACTTCTACACCTGATATATCATATAACCCTTTGAGTGTTTTAATGGAACATGGCATAACATTCATATTGTCCTCTAACAGAAATTCAACTTTAAAACGTAATTATTTTGATTCAACCATCTCTTTCTCAATTCATCTACGTTCGTTCATTAATCGTATATTTAGAATACCGATAATTCCCATCAAAAAATACCAATCATTTGATCTTTAAACGAACTAATAGGATTCTTCATTATAAGAGAATCAACCATTTTTTATATAAATAGAACGGCCCTCACAAATTGCAGATACTAATTTGGTAAGAATAAATCGAATCGAAGCTATAGCATCATCGTTGGCCGGAATAGAAATATCCGCAAAATATGGGTCACAATTTGTATCGATTAAACAAATCGTTGGAATACCCAAAATGAGACATTCTCGAAGAACCATATATTCTTCTTGCTGATCAACAATAATGACAATATCGGGCAATCCCGCCATATATTTGATCCCACCCAGATATGTTTGCAAGGTAGATAACTTTCTCTTCAACATTGCTGCATCTCCTTTAGGGAAACGATTGAGTTTCCCCATCTTTTGTTCTGCTCTTAAGTCCCTGAACTTCTGAAGTCTTGTTTCTGTAGTAGACCAATTCGTTAACATACCCCCAAGCCATTTTTTATTAACATAATGACATCGAGCCCTTATTGCTGCTGATGCTACTAAATCCGCTGCTTTCTTTTTGGTGCCAACGATTAAAAATTTTTTCCCCCTACTTGCTGCATCAAAAACTAAATTGCAGGCTTCTGATAAAAAACGAGCAGTTATAGTAAGATTTGTAATATGAATACCTTTACGCTTTGCAGAGATGTAAGGAGCCATTCTAGGATTCCATTTCTTAGTACCATGACCAAAATGAACTCCTGCTTCCATCATTTCTTCCAAATTGATGTTCCAATATCGTCTTTCCATTTTCCCACACTTTCTCTTTGCTTTTTTTCAAAGAGATTCTGTACCCTGTGAAAGAAATAATTGTTCCGACGGAACCTTCTACCAGGATTTACCATTGATCTACGACCCAAATCATCAATTTCATTGATTACCAAATCCATAACTTGTTAGGAATTACTAAGTTCTATTACGTAAATGATTGGTCTGATGTCTCATGGAAATTGTTTGGGGTGCAAGAACAAAATAATTCTCTATGGTGTAACAAAATATCTTTCATTTCCAAATCAAATAGATTCTTCCTTTTTATTTTCAAATAAATGTTTTTCTCTTGCTTTGAACGATGTACTGATTTTTTGAACCCGGTACCAACCGGTATAATCCCCCCCAGAACAACGTTCTCTTTCAGGCCTTTCAACCAATCAATACGACCTCGTAGAGCAGCTTTTGCTAAAACTCGAGCAGTTTCTTGAAAACTCGCTTCGGATATGAAACTTTGAGTATTCAGAGATGACTTCGTTATTCCCAAGAAGATTGCCCGATAACAAATCGCTTCGTCCAAAATACGCCCTGCTCGCTCTGCTCGCGAAAATCTTATTAATTCCCCAGGTAAAAAAACATTAGACATTCCATCTTCTGAAACCAACACTTTTGATGTTACTTGACGTACAATAATCTCTATATGTCTATTATGGATCTGTACCCCCTGGGATCGATAAACTTTTTGGATCTTATTAACCAAAGAGATACGACTTTGGGCTATGGTTAGTTCAGCTCCAATAAAGAATCCCCAGGGAATACCAAGAATCCTTTGGATATGTTCGTCCCAACCTTCAACTCTCCTTTCAAGGTTCATCGATATTGAATCAATTGAACGAACTTCTAAGATTTGTTCCACTTTTGGAAGACCTTGCGTTATGTCACCAGATCTTGATTTTTCATATATAAATGTAATTAATGTATCTCCTTCATAAAAGGGTTCCCCATAATGGCCATGAACAGTTGCTCCCGGAGTGACCAAATAGGGCTTAGCTGATCTTAGAACTAAAGAGTCAACATGAACAATGCAAATTTGACCAGATTTTTTTATGCGCGATCCGTATTTCAATAGATACACATTTTCACAAAGAAATTGTCCAAGGCTAATTATTGTCCATGCTTCTTCACAAGAATTGTGATGGAGAAAACACCAATTCAAACGGAATGAATTCCAAATGATGTTACCGCATGGATCGGGATTATAAATCCTCCTATTTTCATCTAGCAAAAAGTATTGAAATGGAAGTACTTGAAGCACCTGGAAAGTCTGTTGAAAATTCTCAAGTAACAAATATTTCTTAAAAAAAACTTGATTAGAAGTTCTTAAATAGGAAGATGAACAAAAATTCCCTATTTTAGGCACGATAGTACCTAAGGGACCCAACAAATCCCTAATTGTTGCATTATGATATCTCGAAGTATTGAAGGGGCCAATTTGAGAACAATTAGATGATGACAAAATTCTGAGAGATTGGCATTCCTTATTTCGATTCGACAACGTACCAAGAGTTCCCTGATGTTGGGGAAATAATTGAATCCTCACCTTGTAATCAAAAGGATTTCGATGGATATGATATAATCTATTATTGGAAATCCATCCTGAACCTACCATATCATACCTTTTTACGGTATAGAAAATAATAGACTTTACTAACTCAATTCGTATGAAATCACGACGTAAATCATTTGCCCTTATTTCAACAAAAGAAGCATGAATCTCGTCTTCTTCTATAGAACTCTTTTTTTCTTGGTCCCAATTCAATACTAAGCAAGCCCGAACTAATTGAATACTTGTGTGAGAAATTCCTCGAATTGACTTGCCATTTCCAAAAAGTATATAATTAACAATTCGAAGTTGGACATTATCCTTTTCCTGCAAGAGATCCTGAGAGAAAAGTGTTGCTAAATTTATTCCATCAGCTATTTCATATGTGACTACGGGTCTAACCAAAACAAAATATTTTTTTTTTGTAGGTGTAATACGTTGAACATAGATCCAATCTTTCAATTTTTTTGATCCTTTCCAATTTTTTTTTTTCATTCCTGGTGGTATCAAAATGCCGCTGTGTCTAGATATTCTATCCATCTCTCCAGGAAAATGAATATCTCCAGAAAAAATTTTCAGTTCCATACTTTTTTTTTTTCTCTCCACTCGGACTAATCCACCTACTCGACTTCTTGTATTTATATTTAAAGCAAGTCGTGTATCTACTCCAACGATACTATTGTTCCGGACCATTATGGGCGAAGATCCGGGTAAGATATGCACTTCTTCGGGAATGAAAAAAAATGGATCGACTTTCATTTCCATTTGGTATTTCGGACTAAATTCTTTTGCTCCTCGATACTCAATGAAATCCTCTTTTTTTACCATCGAACCTACTTCGACAATCCCATATTTAGTAATTCCCGAACTGTTTCTTCTGTATCGCGGATCATCAAAATAAGCAAGAATACTATTTCTGCGCAAAATACCATTTATAGGTATTTTCATTGAGATACCAAAGCAGGGTATTAGTTTCTTTTCTCGTTCTTGATCATATTGTAAGGGAATTGCAAATCTATTTCTTCGCTTTTTCGCCAAAGAATCATCGGAATTCTCTTGACGAATAGAAGTAGAAGGATCTATGAGATTACAAGGTTTTGAATAGTCAATAATTTCCCTATCTTTTTTACCAAAAGTATCCAACAAGTTATGTCTGACTTGATCATTAGTCAGTGAGAGATCAAAAATAGATCTTTCTTCAACAAAAAAAGAATTATAATTTATTTGATCTTGATCCTTGTGGAGTGAAAAAGATACTATATGAGATCTCCACAGACCTCCTGCTAATATCCATAAATGACTTGTTTTTGGTAATAGATGAACATTACTATATGAATATTCGGGCGCATGATAGCCATCAGTACTCCAGTGCATTTCTCCTTCTGATTCAGAATAAATATGCTTTCGAACCCTCTCTTTAAAATGAAAAGTGGATGTTCCGGCACGAATCTCGGCAATCACTTGTTCTGATTCTACATATTGATTATTTTGAACTAAAATCAAACTCTTTGTTGGAATATTCACATTATGTGTAATATCTCGACTCTCGATAGTTACATACAAGTTTATAAAACATATGAAAGCAGGATGCCCGTGACGGGTACGTGTGGGATGAACCAAATCCTCATCAAATTTTATTTTTCCATTAGAGGGAGCTCGTACATGTTCGGCAGTACCGCCTGT